TTCAAAGTTGCCTTTCTTTCAGGAAGGGAGTCTCGAAAAGAGCTTCAATTGTGCTATTCCCTTACGAGCCACCAGCCATAAACAGCTTTCCCACCTAGGTGAACCCGAAGCTAGAGCACACACAAGGCACAAGGTAATCTTTGCCAGAAGCACCACCCAGAAAAAGAAATCCACTAGGGATTGGTCGAGATTCCAAGATTGGCACTTTTCAATCTATACCCTTAAACGCGACCAAGTCGTAAGACCTCCAAAGGAGACCAAAACGGACAAGATTGGTATCTTTCCGAGTGACCTTCCAGGACCCAGGACGTGTTAACAACAGGGGAGTTGAAGAATTCTGCCAGGGACACCTTTTCGCTCAAGGCAAGAATACAGTACCATCGAAGGAAGGCTAGCCAGTCCTGAACCCAAGATCTAAGGGACAGACACTCAGTGAGATCTTTCAACTCCTCTGACGCATACACATCGTCAGGAGGAAGTCGAAGCTCCTGAGGTTTCGTTTCCTCTCTTTCCGAATAAATGAGATGAGGTATCCACGAAGAGTTGGGTGAAGAGAAAGACCACGACCATTCAAGGGGTAAACTGGACATAGAATCTCTCGAAGTGAGAATTCCTACGCCAATCAATTCGCGAAAGAAGCCGCCACCCCCGACCCGAAAAGTGTAGAAAAGCGCGCTAGGCCTACTTATGAGCTATACCCATAAGACCGTACGGATGGTGAGCTCTCCTAAGAGCTCTGATATAGATCGGACTTCAGTCCTTGCTCAATCCTCGTACCCTCTTAGGGAACTCCGCCGCTCCCTGATGATTGATGAGCCTTTCTTTAGTTGCTGAATTCATCTTCCACCCTTGGTATAAGCTAGTTGATCAGAGGCTATTCAAGATTGTTGATATCCTTTTTGTACGCTAGGTTGTATAAGGAAGAATGAATCTATGATAATAAAGAGGAAAGCTGGATTAAATGATATAAAAGTGGACCCTAGCTAGAAGGTAAAGACTTTGACTTCCTTAGCCGATGGAAAGGAGGTACTCTTGGACAGCTAGCAAAGGCTTAGGATTATCAGAGACTTTTGATTTTGTTTGGTTTGTTGCTTAGTTGCTTATATGCATGTCTCGTGCAAGACTAAGTTCTCCGTAGGGTTTGACTAGTTTTGTAGGATAGGAGTTGGTTCTAGTCAACTGTCAGTCTCAAAAAGGGCTAGACGCACCTCTTCTCACGCATACGCTACGCCCCTTACGACTGCTCTTTTCCACTTATACTAGCCAAGGTTAGAACTAGTTGGAAAAAAGCAATGGTATACGAAAACGATCTTTGCCATTGCTGCTTCTGCCTCTGCTTGTGAGCCTTTTGGGGGCTAACGCTAATGAAATTCTCTTTTTTCTGAACCTGGTGGGTCAGCTATGGATAGGAGCGAATGCAGTTGCAGTGGAAGTTTGAATTGTGAATGCCTCTCCTTCGGTGGAGCGATTGAATACCTCTTGCGCTTATTGCTTATTGATTAGAGTTAGTGATGAAAAAAAGGTATGTGCGAAAGGCTGATTTCCCAAAGCAGAAAGCACTCTTTCAAATGCGCAAGTAGGAAACAAGGGCAGGCATAGTCTCATTAAAGCTAAGCGCATGCCATTCCAGTCTCTCCTCTATCGAATCAGTGATGGAATACCTTTTTCTGTTAAGCGAGTGCTCAAAGTGGGAAGACTCTAATGGGCTTTCTTTGTTCCCCTATATGAGAATATCCTACCTAGTACCAGTCATCCGCTAGGCTAGCACGTAAGCGAGTTCTATTGGTAAGCCCTTTTGTAACACCAACCATCTAGTTTCCTTACATTGCTAATGCCTTGTATTGACCTTCCTTTGATGTTTATTCCCCTTAGTCAAAGTCTGTCTCTTGAGGTTAGGTGTTTACCTTTCTGGGGCTATCCATTCAAAACTCAAAAAAAGAATCTTATTCTAATTCTTTTCTTAGGCAACGAAGTTGGCAAGCTAGTTTGAAAGAAAAGATCTGAGTTAATCCAAGCCTTTTAGATATGTATTGAGAGTAAGATTGAGAGAAAGCTTCATCCTCCCTTGTAGCAGTTTTTCTACCTCTAACCTCTGCCCTTGGTTTTTCCACTCTATGTTGATGAAAGGTTCCCATCGAGAAATTAATTCATTGTTGAAGAACTCCCCTGGGTCTTTCTCGCCTTTTGCCTGCTTTGATTAGGACTTTGCCCGGGGAAGAACTCAAAAAGAAAGCATTTAAGTCGAAGTAAGTAAGTCGGATTCGCGAGCCTTTGGGCTTAGAATCGCTCTTTGCTAATAGACTGGACTGGCTTAGAATCAATGCTTTGACCGCTAATGCTGAATCCAAGACCTCTCCCCCATAGTAGTGGGGGATAGCCAAAGATGCTACTTCCCAGCCCACGTCGACTACAGAACCACTTGGTTTGGTACATTCTTTTAGCCCTTTGCTTTCGCATTAAATCAATGATAGCCCCTCATTTGGGTAAAGAAAAGAACTAAAGGTAAGGAGTTTTTACGGGCAGGGCCGTATCCCGATCCGGATGCCACGAAAATTTAGGGAAGCCTTTTTCTTAAAAGAGTTTCTGCGACCGGTGAGAAACCGGACGACTTTCGGGGTTAAAGGAACACCTTTCTCTTTCATATTGAGTCCTCAGAGGTGCGGGTGCGGCCCACTTGGTGTCGGATCAGCTCGACAGGTCAGTCAATAGTCTTTCGCAGAGTACCTCCTGTTTTAGTGAACCCTGGGAGTTGTCGGCGGCTCGACGATCTGTATTCCAAAGGTTTACCGAGGTGAAGCTTTTGGCAGGTATTCTCTTATTGTAGCTTTCTCTACTTCAGGCTCTTCCGAGGGCCTTTGTTTGAGGTGAGATTCTATAGTTTGATGGTTACCTCTGTTCTCCTCTCCCTTCCCCGGTAGCTAGGATAGAGTTCTATTTATCTTTCTTTCCTTCCGTTCAGGGGCACTCTAAAGGCTTTGCAACCTTTAGAGCTGGTTGACAGCCGTCTAGTCAGTCCCTCTCGCTCTTTGATAGACATCTTTCGGTTCTCGGTCTCATCCGACGAACAATTTTGCCTTATTCTGTGTCCTATCCTTCCTTACGGATTCCCGGTTTCTGAAGGAGTAGCGGCCTGTGTCTCCGGCTCTGGGAGAACTTTACCTATAGCTAACCTAGAGAGCTTTACTTTAAGATAGCTCGGGCAGGCACTCTTCTTCGAAAAGAGGAGTTGCTTGCCTTACCTTACCCCACCAACCACCTTAGCGCTGGAAGTTCTAGCAATGGGAAGCTAGGCAAAGGAAAAACTATAGAAAATTCATATTCATTAGATAAGAGATTGTGGATCTGTTCTTAGTGAAGACAAGCGGATTGGGACGATCAGGTCGGTTGAGGGCAGCAGCACACCAATAGGTGTGGATTGCCATTCTTGTACTCTTTGGGTAAAGGGCAGGAGCGCTCTTTCCTCTCACCAGTACTTACTAGTTGGGGTGGGGCAACCGGTTCAAACCAAATATCCAACAGACGCTTTCCTTAATGGCTGAACTCGACCGAAAGGGAAAGGAAAGCTTTGATACCAGAAGTCACGTAGTAAATGGATATTCCATGGGAGACCGTAATACGACCTTTTTCACTCTACCACTGTGATCAGGAGAAAGCGAAAGAGGATTGATGGCGCTAAGGGCTCGACCGAAGGAAGAGGGCGCTAAGCTGTCAATTGACGACTAACAGGAGAGGGCACAAAACTACCCTTTTTCGTAAGATTGCAGAACTCTGCTACTCCCCTACATGGGTTACCCCTAAAGGGAAGGGGATTAAAATAGAGTTTCCTAGCCTCTCAATGAAGGGCTCTACGGGAGACTGAAAAAGACGAATTATTCGAACGGAAAGACGGCTAGAACGCCTTAGATCTACTTGAGAATGGGTATCCGCCGAAGTGGAAGAATGCCTTAGGCCGAGTAGAACCAATGATTTCACACTCGTACCCATCGAAAAGGGAAGCCGAAGAGCTCCAATCCCTTGATTTCGTAGCCATTGCCGGGGAAGAGTCAGAAGACAGCAGGTCGGGAGGAAGGGATGTAAGCCCCAGAGGTTGGTAAATCAGTGTGGGAAAGCCCCTCGTTTGAATATGCGCCATCCCCTCACTTCCAGAAAGCCGTTGAGCGTATGTGTCGCCTGAGACTTTGGTAGAACATCCGGCTGCAGAAGGCATCTGGTTTGAAGACTTGTTCCGAAACCAGTAATCATCAGAATATGCAATTACCCGATCAGAATATACAAAACTTGATCCGGAAGGAATGTCATTAAGTGAAGGAGTCCTCGTAAGCGCATAGGCAAAAGAGCTTGGTGCTCGTTGTTCACCATTTGCTGTTACACATGGGCGAGACGAAAAAAGCCCCTCTATATAGTTGAGCAGCGAGAACTGCACTTGCATTAGTAGAGGCGATTAAATATACTGTCCACACTCTTGTCTGCGAAGCGAAGCAAGGTTTTGAAAAACCAGTTACTCCTCTAATAATGGCATCGGCGGAAAGTTTCCTACGGCGAGCTCGAGCAGAAGGCGCAGCCGAAGGCCAATAAAGCCCTACTTCTATCCAATTCCGGCAAGGTAATCCAATTGGAAAAACCTGACTGAACGTGAGGATGTTATGTCGACTTAATCCGTGGTTGAATATGTTATGTCGGCTTAGCCAGAAATTGAAGATTTCGATGGTCTAGGAGTGAGAAGTCTCTAAAAAGGCGAGCTGGGCTCAGGAGCCGCTCAAGGGAAGAAGGATCTCGGGATTAAACCTGTTGTGATGAATTAGTCCTCCTACTCAAAGTCGTCATCAACCACTTTCCGTCTTGGATCTGAGTCAACGGCATTAGCATTTTCTTATCACTACGCTGTCTGTGAAGAAAGAAGCTAGGCAGCTTTCGCCGTATTGCCACTTTCTTGCTTTTAAAAGCTTGGGTTTGATAGTCTTTACCTGATACCTAATAGGTGTAAAATAGAGGTTTAAAGGTCTCTAGCAGCCTCTAAGCCCGTTTCACTCTTTTTCTACAATCACTGGCGTAAGATAATTGGCAGATGCCCTTGCTGCGGATTCGTCTGGTCATTGAGATTCGCCTCTTTTGCTCTCCCATTCGAAACCAGGCGGATTTCTACCCATCATCCCGTCCGAAGGCCGAACTGGATTACTATACAAACACAAAAACAATGTGACCGTTTGCAGATTCTGCCTCGCTGAGTGGTTTTGTATCACAGTCTTCTAGCCCCGATGCCTATCCTCAAAGGAATAAGGCAGGCCGAAGTGATAAACTGATCCATTGACCCTTTCTTTTTCGGAGTTTGGGTCTATTACCAGGCTTGGACCAGGTCTACCAAACGGTGACGAACCAATTCCTCTTTTCGCTTCCGTTACAACCGGAGGTCTTCCGCTTTAGTTGTGTCGCAGCATATACTTCCCCGCCCTAACACAAGAAAATAAGTGCACTTCCTAACGATTCTAATCAGGTTTTTATTCCTATTGTTATTGATAGAGATTCAAGTGCGTAAAACACCTCTTCAAGAGAAGACCCTAAGTAGCTGGATTCTCTCAGAAGCTATTTACGCGCTTTCAGACCTTCAGATCCGATCCTTCGCCATAGAATAAATCTATCGGTCTGGGTCCTACCTTGAAATAGGTAGTTTTCTCGCTAACGCTAGGAGCTTTGGCCCACCCATTAACAAGCAAGAAAGCCGAAACAAGAAGATCTGAGCTAGCAGCTGAGTCTCCCCACAAGCTTATTCAGCGGATTTCTCGCCGGAAAGGTGCTTTAGCACATGTTCTTAGGGCCGATACCTGGATAACCTTAGTTCAGATGGAGTGATCGGTAAGTCTTCACTGAAGAAAGTCAGTAGCAAACCATGAAAGTCAGTCATTTTCTAGGGAATGTTTTTCCTGTCTTGAAAGCTGAAGGAAGTCAAGTATCTATCTAGTACTACGTGAGCCAGTCAACAGATTTTCTCACGATAAAGAGTTGCTCAAGGTCAGGGACTCGAGGTCAAATCAATGTTCACAGGACAGATTCAGTAGGGGAGGACAGCGAAGCCTTACTAGTCTCATAAGTCAGTTCAGGCTTGGAGTATCCAAGGTGAGCCAATCTTGTCTTTTTCTCCTCAGGTACGACAAGTCCATTCAATGATCATTCTTCCCGTTCCAATAGGCCCCCGACCCGAAAAGTGTAGAAAAGCGCGCTAGGCACCCTCCACCGGAATAATAAATATAGGAAAGGTCAACAGGCTCGTAACGTTCGCTTTCTCTGCACCTCGTTCGCTTAGTTGATACAATGCATAGATGGGTTTCAGCTTTCTTCTCTGATTGACTATTTCTTTGTTTAATAGGACTGGGCCAGTGCCCCCGTTCGCCCGGGTTCTCTCGTTCTACAACTCACTTTCAAGGAGAGAAAGTCTCATGCACATACGGGTGAAGTCTCATTCGTGGATGAAGATGGGCTAGCGATTATCCTCCAATTGCATTGATCAGTTGGATGAGAGTGAGATAAGCAAGGAAGCCGGGAGGCTGAATGGAGTCTAGCATTCCCTCTCTAGTACCACCCTGAAGCCTGATCTTTCTTCTCGTAAACCCCTCCTGCTGTGCCTCTCAATCCCATATCTACTACTCGCGTCAAGCCCTTCCCTACCTCTATATCTTATAAGAAGCCTTCTCTCTGATCTACGTCTTCTCGTCTCTATCTCTAGGGATAGAGGAAGCTAGGAGAGGATTCTAACCAATTCTATCGAGCTAGCTACAGGAACAACAAGAAGACATTCCATTCTTGGATATCCCTCTCTTGTTAGTTGCTCCTCTTTCTAGGGTTCTAATGGTCGTAGACCACCCTTCTCTTTTTATGATCTTTGAGGGCTGCCTCTGTTTCCGTGTCAACGGCTAAGAGCTTCCTCCTTTAAGGCGTAATGAGTGGTGCTTTAAAAGGAAAGGTCCTGATGTCGGAGAAAAAGGGGAAAATGCCCCACTATAGTTTGTACTCTTTAGGGAAAAGAACTCTTTCTTTCGTGCCTAGCCCGTGGGAAGAGACTTTAGTCATTGATATCCATATTAAAAGGCGGGTATTCCCACAAAACAAAAGCGCTAGACCCTGGTCCTTTACTTTAATCAACAAGGCTGCTTTCCCTGCTAACCCTTCTCGGAGATTGCATTGCCAGGTGTGATACGATCCCTTCTCGCCAAGGAAAGAAGTCCAATAGCAGCTGATCTTAGCTTTGAGCACTTATTCCTTTTGTTCCCAGCTACATCTGAGAGTGGTCAAGAGCTTATTGGAATCAGAGCTTTTTCAAGCATTCTCATAGTAAGAAGGTCAACCGAAGCCAATCCATCTCTGTTAACGAATGCTCCTACTCCTATCGGTTCTATATCCAATTCCTACTGCTAGGGATAAGTAAGTAGGCAAGGGGAGACTTTCTTCTTCTAACTAAAAAGCATAGGAAAATGGATTCTTCTCGAATTCCTTCAAAGATGCTTTTTGATTCCCCTACATCTACGAATAGCTAAATGCTTTCCCACGTAGGGCTAAGGATAAGGGAGGAGTTCAAAGGCGCTTTCTTTCACTTCTAAAGAAGGGGAAGGTCTTTAAGGAATTCTATTCTTATTAGTAGCAGACGGCTACCTTTAAAGATATAAGTACCCCTTTGTTCCAGCCCAGTCTCAAGATTTTTCATTTCAGGTTTCATAAGATAGGGTAGCTCTTTCAGAGCCTCACTCCTCTAGAAAGAATTTCTTGTTTATTGACATCTGAGATTAGATGAATAATGGCACTTTTCCAATAGTACGGAAATCCACGCAAGTAAAGAAGTAACGATGCACTAGAATGCACGAATCCGATGTCCTAAGCATAGTGAGAGTAGGAATGCTTGGTAACATGCAGTCAGTCCGAGCTAGACAGTAGTAAGAATAAGTAAGGAAAGTAGCTAGGGAAGTAGGAAGTAGGCTTAGCTCTTGTGCACATCTTTTGGGGGTTTACTTGCTTACTTCTTAGAGTAAGGTGAGATCCTTTATCAATGAGTTTCTTTCTCGATGCGAAGAAGATCACTAGTCTTAGCCCTTGCGGTTCGAAGGTGCTTGATTCCTCAGTCGGAGGGGTTGAGGGAGGGATGGATGGAAGAACTTCCGGAAACGGTAACACGGGGAACTTCACTCGCCTAAAGGGCAGTACCGACGGAATTCGCGATTCGGCATTCAAAAGTGATTCGATAGACAAGCGGCCCCACTTGAGGGGTAGTAATCCATACCTTATGAAAGCTATTTTGATAGCTTTTAAGTCAGAGTAGTAACGAGTCTTATGTCTTATGAGTTAGGCCGGCTATCGAGATAGAGGACGTCAGGCCCTTCAATTCCCCAGGAAGAATAGAGGGAAAAAGAAGATATATTCTTATCCGGCCTTACGCTTCCCAGTCTCGGGAAAAGAATAAGAATAGCTCTTTCGGTCAAAGTCGATAAGGATCAAAGTCCAATAGCTAGGGTGGGATTGTCCTCTGTTCTCAACTCGGGAAGGAAATAAGCATGGATTCACCTATTCCAGAAAAAAAGGAATATGCACTTATTCGCTTTTAGGTTTAGCTTTCGAGAAAGGCAAGGCCTTACAACACAAAGTCTTGCTCATTCCCGGAAGAAAAAGAAGAGGATTCTCAGCCCGCCTAGAGTATAGCTTCCAGCTCGGCTAAGCAAGGACTCCATCCTAAGTAAAGCAGTCTGAAAGAAAGATGCCACTTTCACTATTTAGAATATGCATTTTCCTGGTACACCAAGCCTAAGCAGCTCAGCCGTTGAAGCGACTCTAAGCCAAAGAGACGGTCTATGGCGCTACCCCTACTGTCAGGGAGGGGTCTTTGTCCTCGAGGGAAGGAAGCGTAAGCCAAGCCAGCTTAACTAATGACTGGTCATTGTTACCGAGTTCGTTCCAACGACTACGACCGAGCCTTTTTCTTTTCATTCTTCAAGCGACAGAACCCAAAGGTCAAGCCTTTTACTAATATGTTCACCCCTGAATGAGATAGGAGCGTATGGCCCGGCTTTGAATGAGAAGGGGGTGGGACCCTCCAGCAAGGAGAGTCTGTTGATCTTGAGCTTTTTAGTTTAGATGAATCCTCAAGCCAGGAATGAGATTCTTTCACCAAGCCAAGTGGGATTCAAGTAAACAAGAAGGTAAGCTTCTCTATCCTAGCTTCTTCCATCGCTTTTTCGGACAGCAACTTTCTAGCTTCCTCCGCTCCACTAAGAGTATCAGTTACTCGAGAAAGACTGAATCTTATTCAAGTGAAGAAGACCGGGAACCCCTCTACGCGAATGTCTAGTCCTTCTTCCTCCCCTTTTCGATTTCAATACTGGACCTCGTAAATGGTCCTTTAGAAAAGAAAAGGCATTTTCTGACATCTCGTGAGTGATTAGCGGAGCATTGAGTTCCTTTTTGAATCTGTAATGGTTTAAAGAACCTGCTTTTCTTCAACCCCCAGAAAAGAAAAAAAGGGAGAGGTACGTTCGTTGCAACGAATGAAACTTCGTCAACAGCAACTTTCACTTGTTAGGAGTAGGGGCTGAAAAGAGCTCTTTGTATGGTTGGGTTTTCTGGGCTTTGATGCTTACCTTATTATTATGAAAAGGGGAAGGTTTGATAAAGGAGCTTTTCAGCCCTTTTGCTGGATTCTTGGTCCGCAGCCCCGCCCTATAGAATGAATAAGGAGAGGTTTATCGATGACCGAGCCACTCTTATACTACTCCTTACCTCACCCCCTTGTCACTTAAAGGGCGAAGTCGCGGAAGCGAGTCTAAAGGCCAAAGAGTCATCTTTGAAGCCACGAATTAGTCCTTACTCATAGTAGAGTGTAAGGCAGGTTTGGGTATAGCAGGACTTGAACCTGCGACCATTAGGTTAAAAGCCCAATGCTCTACCAACTGAGCTATACACCCAAAAAAGATGTAGTAGGAAATAAGGATTGGTGCGGAAAAGAGGGTGGCCCCCTTCCCTTCTT